GTAACCAGTAGAATTCCCTATCCACAAGTTTGCCATTGTATTGATTGTACTGAAATAATTGTACTGGTGGAATATAGTATGAATACCTTGAGTTGAAAAGGTAGAAGTATAAAGAATAAGTAAGATGAAAAATGATTTCTTTATACACGAAGAAAGATTCTGATTTGATTGATATCAAATAATGAATTATTCATTCTTATTCATTCATTGAATGATAAATTACTACAAGGGAAGGAGATACACGATTTAAAAAATGGAAGATCCAATATTTCACAATTGTATCTAGAATCACTGGAAAAGTGGAAACAAGACCAGATATAATCTGATCATTCTGAGCCAATCCAAAATCGTTGTAGATCGAACCAATCATTAGTTCCCAACCATGGGTTGAGTGAAACCCGATCCATAAATCAGTAACTAAAAGAATTGAAAAAGCTTTGATTGTATCACTTAAGTTATAGAGAAATTCCTGAATCCAAGAATTTAGAATGAAAAGTTCTTCATTACCCAGAAAAAAATAACCACTTAGTATAGCGAAACATATTAGGTTTGTAGAGAAATGCAAAATTATATGGAAATGAGATTCATTTTGTCTTTGGACCAATTGTATTGTTTCCTTGTGCATTCCTATACGAAACCTTTGCATATGTGTCTCCGAGTACTCCTTTATCATTTCGTCCAACAGGAATAGTTCTTCTAATTCCATAAATTTTTCTAGAACATTTTTCTCTTGAATATCATTCAAAAGGATTTCGGATTGCCTGGTATTCCACCAATTAAGAACCCAAGTTTCTAGACATTTCTTAAATGAGAGAGAAACCCACCAGGGCAAAAAGAGTATAGACACAAGATATGGGAGGGAAGCCAATGCTTTCTTTTTTTTCATTCTGTATCCGTGATGTAAATTGTTAATGAACCTTTTTCATTCGTCGATTCTATCTCTGAGATTTTTATGAAGCACGAATTATATAACAAGAAGAAGGTATCGAACCTATGGATCTTTTCCTATTTTTGTTTTTGTGTAAGAATTGAGTCTTTAGGATCTAGAATAGAACATACAAGAAAGGCCCTTTTCGAATGAAAAAAAAGAAGTAAATATTCTTTCCATATTCCAGAGATCGCAATTAGGCAAATTGTAACCGATTTCCCCTTCATTTATTCCTTTCGATGAATACTCCGAAAACCCCTTTTGAACTAACGAATATAATTTGGATTTAAAGACGAACTCTACCAGATCTTTTAATTCTTTTATTTCTATTTTTAATTCAAAAGATTTCACTGTCTAACCGCAGCGCGGAGATAGGGTATCAATTCAAAGGACGAATTATGTTTTACGAAAACAAAAGACATGTTAGGATATTTGATGAATCTACACTATACGTATTTAGACCTTTTGATAGTATAAAGAGTGAAGCTGGACGACATGTGTATGCATATACAAAATAGTTTTTGTGTACAAATCTCCTTAATCTATTTTTTTTTTTTCAATATATTTTATTTGATTAATTCTATTAGATTTTTAGGTTTTATTAATATTGTTCCATATACGTTCTCCTGATAGATGTATTAAGTTCCTTCTCTCATGCTGATATTTATTCTTTAGTTTCTTTAGTTCATTTCAAAATACTTCAATGGGGACGCGCAAGAAATAGGCCAATTCGGCAGCTTTTTGTTCAATTTCTCGTGGAGTCAAATTCTCATCAGTACGGGTCAACGGAATGGCTCCTTGGCCCCTGATTTCCATATAAAGGACACGACGAGGAAAAAGACCCTCTCTCACCTCCATTCTGATTGATTGGATATCTTTCAGAAAGATACGAAGGAAGATGCGACGATTTATTCCAGGAAATCCCCAACGAAAAAGGGACATTATCCCTTCTTTTCTATCAAATCGGTCATAACCACTACCTACATTCCATGAAATTGTGCACCACAAATAAGAACTAATGAATAGACCTGCGATTCCATAGAAAGACATCACGATCCCTTGGGGAAAAAAAAGAATTTGCTGAGACGGAAATACGGATATCAGATTTTTACCAAGATAACTGGAAGTTCCAACCACTAAGAATCCTAGTGAACCTAAAAAAAGGATACAGGCCCAGCAAAAATTACTTGTTTTTCGAGACCCCGTTATAAGTTCTATCCATATATGTTCTGATCGCCAGTTCATACTATACTAGATCCAGTTGCATTCGATTGGAATTGATAGAATAACCCAAATGGATTTGACTCGACTTTTATTGCTTGATCCCTAAGTAACTTTCATTAACTAGCAGCATTCCGGCAGGAACCATTAGAAATAATTGGTTAGATACATTGAGTTTCTATTTCAAAGATTTTTCAAAAAAGATTTGTGGATCATTTTGAATTTAATCATTTAATTGATTAAGCTATAACTGCATATACATGCATTAATGCGTATATTATCCATCGATATACATAACAACGGTATACATAACAAAACAACTCTTACATTTGTTTTCGTAAAGTCCACATAGCATATATCCTACCCTATTACATTAAAAAAAAAGTATCTGTATGATGATCTAGTGTTGAAATAAATTTATGAGATTTGGTCCCATCATATTTAGACAATCTTATTTCTTTGAACATAAAGAGATAAAGAAGCCATTGCGATTGCCGGAAAGACTAGGCCCACTAAAGGAACAAAAATAGAGGGAAAGTTCAAATCTATCATAGAATGGGTACCTCGATTTCATATTTCTATTATAATTATAAAGATATCTTATGATAAGTCTATCTATTAGAAATAAGATTCATATAATATTCATATGAAATATTTCATAATCAATAATGAATGTAGAACTAAACGAAGCGTACTTATTCCTCTTTATACACGAATATGTATGAGAATCCTGCTTTCATAAATTGGATTCTTCTTCTCCCATCCTTATCTTCATCGTCTTTCTATCTTTCCTTTCAAAACACCTTTTTTTGAAAAGAAAGATAGAAACGAGTTTCTTAGGAGTTTCCTACTTTAACCAATCTTATCCAACAAACATGGATTCCTAGTGAAAAACGGGAGTTCTCGCTAAATAGAAAGAACTTCTATATTCTGATTATTTTTTATTTGAATATTTATTTATTTTGAATCTTCATTCAAGGGAAGGAACCCGTGTAGCTGAAATAACTCATTCAGAACACCTTTTAAAAGATTACGTGGTACGATTGGGTCGAATAAGCCCTTATGGAATAAATACTCAGCCGTTTGTGAACCGTCAGGTACTGTCTTTTTCAATGTTTGTTCAATTACTCTTTTACCCGCAAACGCAATGTAGGCATTAGGTTCAGCAATAATGATATCTCCCAACATACCAAAACTTGCTGTAACTCCGCCAGTTGTAGGAGATGTAAGGATTGATACATAGAATAACTTTGTATTTGATTGATAATCATATAAAGCAGAAGATATTTTAGCCATTTGCATCAAGCTCAAACTCCCTTCTTGCATGCGTGCTCCTCCAGAAGCACACATAATAATGATAGGTAGAGATCGATTAGTAGCATACTCAATCAAACGGGTGATTTTCTCACCTACTACGGATCCCATACTACCTCCCATAAACTGAAAATCCATAACTCCCATTGCTATGGGAATACTATTTAGTTGACCTACACCCGTTTGAACAGCTTCAGTTAAACCCGTTTTTATTTGATAAAAAGAGATGCGATCTATATAAGGTTCCTCCTCTGAATGAAATTCAATGGGGTCCATAGAGACCATATCTTCGTCCATAGGCTCCCAAGTGCCAGGATCAATAAAGAGTTCGATTCTATCTGAACTATTCATTTTCAAATGATATCCGCAGTGTTCACAAATATTCATTTTTGAACTAAAAAATTTTTTATAATTTAATCCATAACAATTCTCACATTGAACCCATAACTGTTTGTATTTTGTATTTATATCGAAATCATTAGATTTTTCTCTTATATTGAAAGAACTGCTACTAGTTTTGACACTAGGATTTCCACTTTCAATACTATTTGTACTTTCCGCACAAATGAAACTAGAAATGTAACTGTCGATACCACTGTAAATGTCACTATTAAGACTGATTTCAAAACGAAGATAACTGTCAATGCAACTATTAATATGATTATTCCAATTAGATTGAGTATCATACATGGAATAATAATAGTAGTAATTAGTACTATTAGACCCACTATTCAAATAACTAGGAAAAAGAATTTCTAGTTCACTCAAAAAAGAGCTAGCATTGTCAAGATCGTCAATATCAAAAATATGATTGTCAATATCAAAATATACAGAATAAGTGTCACCATTACTATTTCTAACTAAAAAAGTATGATCAGAGATCAAACTCCAAATATTCCTGCTATCAAATAAATAATTTAGATAATGAATATTACTGAAACTATAACTGTCCCTACTAGGAATCTTTTTCTCCGCATCATTTAGAAGAGTTTCTTCACTTCCACTGGTATGTCCAAGAGCATCAAGACTATCCATTGATTTACTTAGTCCACACCTATGTTCTAACTTCTTGTTAGACAACATCGAATTGAACCAACATTTTTCCATAGATTCTTTCTGCCCCCTATTTTAGGAAAACCTAATACTAATAGATGAATAGTCATTCAATGAAGAAAAAATCATTTTACTATTTCTTTTTTCTTTCTCATCAGAATTCCAATGAAGCATATGATCCAATCATTAAGATTGTTAATGAAAAACGAGTGAGTCTTGAAAATAAAGGATTCTCCTTTTGAAGAATCTGGTGAATTATTTCAATATTATGATAGTGATTATAATAGAATCTTTTCCTTAAAAAAAAAGATAAAAGATATATAAAGACAGGTTTCTCTCATGTCAAACTTTCAATTCTCATCAAAAAGATATATAGTTGTTTCTTCCCATAAAGTAAAAAGGAATTCTCGTCTCGTAGAATATCGTGTCATATAATCAAATAATAAAATGAGTCTCTATTACAACAGGGAACGAAAAAGACAAT